AATTGAAAGATATAGTGATTTTAGATATAAAAATAAAGCCGCTACTTTATTAATAAACTAAATCCTATATTTAGTAAAATTATACTTGATAATAAAAATTATATATTTTTAAAAGTAAATTATAAGCTTGAATTTTAAATTCAACAAAAATATTATATATATGATTTAATAAAATAGTCTTAACAATTTTAATTTTTAGATTAATAATTGTTTTTTCTTCTTCAACCTGATTTTCTATATGAATTGGTTTAGAATTAAATACTATATCTTTTATCCCTTTACTTTTAATTAATAATTCATTACTATCAAGAGAAAGAAGAATAAAATATTTTCTTATCCAAGCTATAGCTTCAAATCTAATAATTTTTTCTTCAATTCTTTTAATAAGAATAAATTCAAATATATTTTCATTTTTAATAGTATTAGCGATAATAATAAAAATAGGTGTATTTCCATTTTATCAATGATATTTATCCATTATAAATAAAATTTCTTGAAAGAATATTTTTTTAATTATAACTATCCAAAAATTTTCTCCTCTCTACATTTTATATAACTGTTTAACAAAAAATTATTTAATATGAATTATTATTATAATTAATTCTTTAATTTCAGTAATTTTAGCTTTTAATAATATATCTATAAAAAAAATTATAGCCTGTTCTTCAATAAATCATATATCCTGAATTATATCCTCATTAGTTATAAATATTTCTTTAATAATAAATTATATGCTAGTTTATTTTATTATTTTATCAACTTTAATTTATTTAATAAATTTTTATAATATTAATTCCTTAAATGATATATTTTTATTAAATAATAGTGTCATTTCATTTATTATTATATCTTTAATAGGGTTACCCCCTTTAAGAGGATTTATTATTAAATGGTATGTAATTCAGTACCTCCTCTTAAATAATTTAATAGTTATTTCATTAATTATAATCCTTAGTTCTTTAATTAGCATATATTTTTATCTACGTCTAACATGAATTTCATTTATATTTTTTACTTCTTCCCCCCTTTTTTTAGTTACAAAAAATTTTGTAACCTTAAAATTTATTATCCTAATTATCCCCTCTACTATAATAATTCCTATTTCATTTATTTTATAAGATTTTAAGTTAATAAAAACTATTATCCTTCAAAGTTAAAAATAAATGAAGCATTTAAATCTTAAATTTTAACCTAAAGGTATCATTAATTTTGCAAATTAATATATTTATTATACTATAAAATTTAATGGCACCAGAAATTTATTCATATATAGATTTACAATCTATCACTTTTATCAGTCATAATGCCGCGATGACTTTTTTCAACTAATCATAAAGATATTGGTTCTATATATTTAATTTTTGGGGTATGATCAGGGATAATTGGTATATCTATAAGAATATTAATTCGTACAGAATTAGGAATACCTGGGTCCTTAATTGGGAATGACCAAATTTATAATGTATTAGTTACAGCACATGCTTTTATTATAATTTTTTTTATAGTAATACCTATAATAATTGGAGGATTTGGTAATTGGTTAGTCCCTTTAATAATTGGGGCCCCAGATATAGCATTTCCTCGATTAAATAATATAAGATTCTGATTATTACCCCCTGCATTGATACTTTTATTAATATCCTCCTTTGTAGATTCAGGAGCAGGGACAGGATGAACTCTTTATCCCCCATTATCCTCTAATTTATCACATTCTGGCCCATCAGTAGATTTATCAATTTTTTCTCTCCATTTAGCTGGAGTTTCCTCAATTTTAGGAGCTATTAATTTTATTACAACAATTGTAAATATACGTTCTAGAGGAATAAAATTTGAGTTAATTCCTTTATTTGTATGAAGAATTCTTATTACAGTAGTTTTACTTCTACTTTCTCTTCCTGTCTTAGCAGGGGCAATCACTATATTATTAACTGATCGAAATTTTAATACTTCCTTCTTTGACCCTGCTGGGGGGGGGGATCCTGTATTATATCAGCATTTATTTTGATTTTTTGGTCACCCTGAAGTTTATATTTTAATTCTCCCAGGATTTGGAATAATTTCTCATATTTTAATAACTCAAAGAGGTAAAAATGAAACATTTGGAACCTTAGGTATAATTTATGCAATAGTATCAATTGGAGTTTTAGGTTTTATTGTATGGGCGCATCATATATTTACTGTTGGAATAGATGTAGATACTCGAGCTTATTTTACATCTGCTACTATAATTATTGCTATCCCTACGGGTATTAAAATTTTTAGATGAATAGCAACTATTCATGGATCGCAAATTAAATTTAATAGCCAAACTTTATGATCCTTAGGATTTGTATTTCTTTTTACAATTGGGGGATTAACAGGAGTTATTTTAGCAAATTCTTCTATTGACATTATTTTGCATGATACATACTATGTTGTAGCCCATTTTCATTATGTTCTCTCTATAGGAGCTGTATTTGCAATTATAGGGGGTATCGTTAATTGATATAATTTATTTTTTAGTATAATAATAAATCCTCGGTGACTAAAAATTCAATTCTTTACTATATTTATTGGAGTTAATTTAACATTCTTTCCTCAACATTTTTTAGGTTTAAGAGGTATACCACGACGTTATTCTGATTATCCTGATGCATTTTATTTTTGAAATTTAGTCTCATCCTGTGGTGCCTTAATTTCCTTAATTTCAGTAATTTTCCTTTTAATTATTATTTGAGAATCAATAATTAGAAAACGACAAATTATTTTTAATTCCTCTCAAAATACATCTATTGAATGAATACTTAATCTTCCCCCTTCTGACCATACATTTAATCAATTAATTAATATTACAAATTATGCCAACATGAAATCATATTATACTCCAAAATAGTTCTAACCCTTCTATAGAACAATTAATTATATTTCATGATCACTCTATACTAATTTTATTTATAATTTGTATTTTTATTATTTATATAATATTATTTTCTATAATAAATAAAAATTTTAATTACCTATTACTCCAGGGGCAAGAAATTGAAACCATTTGAACTATAGCACCAGCTATCATTTTGTTATTTATTACTATCCCCTCCTTAAAAATTCTTTATATAATAGAAGAAATTTTTAAACCCTTTATAACAATTAAAGCTATTGGGCATCAATGATATTGATCATATGAGTATTCAGATTTTAAAAACATTGAATTTGATTCATTTATAATTAATGATTCCAAATTAATACGCCTTCTTGATGTGGATAACCGTGTAATATTACCTTTTAATACCCCTATCCGAATTTTAGTGACATCCGCAGATGTAATTCATTCTTGGTCAATTCCATCTATAGGGTTAAAAATAGATGCTACCCCTGGCCGTATTAATCAAATATTTATAAATATCAACCGCCCCGGAATTTATTCAGGCCAATGTTCAGAAATTTGTGGTGCTAATCATAGATTTATACCTATTATAATTGAAGCTATTAATATAAATAATTTCTTTAAATGAATTATAAATTTTTAATTATTGAATGGCTGATAAAAGCATTAGACTCTTAATCTATATCATAGTAATTAATACTTTCAATAAAAAAAACTAGTTAAAATATAATATAAATTTGTCAAATTTAAGTAATTAAAAATTAATGTTTTTTAATACCCCAAATAATACCTTTAAATTGGCTCTTTATTTTTATTTTTATTTTACTCATTATAACCATTATATTTATTAATTTTAGATTTATATCTAAAATTAAGGCACAAAAATTAGTTTTAAAAAATAAAATTAACTCAAATTTTTTTATATTATGATAACTAATTTATTTTCAATTTTTGACCCCACATCCTCTTTATTTAAGTTACATTTTAATTGATTATCAATAAGATTAATTATACTTTTTTCATTTAAAACCTTTTGACTAATAACTTCCCGCTGAAATAGATTTATACTAATTTTTACTAGCATAATTAAATTAGAATTAAAAAATAATATTAAAAATAATCAATCTATTTTAATTTTTATTACAGTCATCACTTTCATTATAGCTAATAACATAATAGGATTATTTTCATATGTATTTACTGCTTCTAGGCATATTTCTATAACTTTAGTACTTGCCTTAATTTTTTGGTTTTCATATATATTATATTCATGAGTTAGAAAAATTTCTTTAACATTAGCACATCTAGTTCCTTTAGGAACACCATTTCTACTAATATTCTTTATGGTTATTATTGAATCAGTAAGAAATATTATTCGCCCTATCACCTTAAGGATTCGATTAGCTGCTAACATAACTGCAGGACATCTTTTAATTTCTCTTATATCTTCATCATGCTCTACTAGTATAATTTCAATTTCATTATTTATTATTATTATACAATGTTTATTAATAATTTTAGAATTAGCTGTAGCCTTAATTCAAGCTTATGTATTTACTATTTTAATTTCATTATATTATAATGAAGTAAATTATGATTAAACAATATCACCCTTTTCATTTAGTAAATCAAAGTCCTTGACCTTTAACAGGAGCAATCGGAGGAATAATTATATTAGTTGGATTAATTGAATTAATTTATAGTAATAGAATTTTAATAATAATAATAGGAATTATTATTTTAACTTTAACTATATATCAATGGTGACGAGATGTAATTCGTGAAGCTACATTTCAAGGGCATCATACCTCTAATGTTAATGAAGGAATACGTTTAGGAATAATTTTATTTATTGTTTCAGAAATTATATTTTTTTTTTCATTTTTTTGAACATTTTTTCACTCAAGACTTTCCCCTTCAATTGAAATCGGTATAATATGACCCCCTCTTAATATTAAAATATTTAATCCTTTAAGAATTCCTTTACTTAATACCTTAATTCTAATTTCTTCTGGGGTGACTGTAACTTGATCCCATCACAGAATTATTAATAATAATTTTAAGAATGCAAAAAACGCTCTATTAATAACTGTCATTTTAGGTATATATTTTTCTATCCTTCAAGGATGAGAATATTTTGAAGCCCCATTTTCATTTTCTGACTCATGTTTTGGAAGCACCTTTTTTATAGCAACTGGTTTTCATGGTTTACATGTAATTATTGGATCAGTATTTTTATTAATTTCGTTATCTCGATTATCAAATTTCCATTATAATTTAATAAATCATTTTGGTTTTGAGGCTGCCGCTTGGTACTGACATTTTGTAGATGTAGTTTGATTATTTCTATACATTTCTATTTATTGATGAGGTAAATAAAATATATTCCATTAGTACATATATAGTATATCTAACTTCCAATTAGAAGAATTTTTTAAAAATGAAATAATTAAATCAATTTTAATAATATTAATTTTGACTCTAACTATTATATTCTCATTAATTATATTATCTTTTATATTAAGAAAAAAAATTAAATTTGATAAAGAAAAAAATTCCCCTATTGAATGTGGTATAAATCCTATTAATCTTATACGAATTCCATTCTCTATACAATTTTTTTTATTAGCAATCATTTTTATCATTTTTGATATTGAAATTGCAATTTTAATACCCATTCCGATTATAATATTATATGATATTACCCTTTCTTTTTTAATCATATTATCTTTCTTAATTATTTTAACTTTAGGGTTATTTTATGAATGACATAATAATGCATTAAATTGAGCTATTTAAACTGCTTAGTATAATATTTACATTTAATTTGCAATTAAAAAATATCTTAGGATACAGTTTAAAGTAAAAAACGAAAGTTATTGTATTTGATTTCGACTCAAATTTTGGTGTATTACCTTTACTTACTTAATAGAAGCTTAGAGCATTTTACTGTTAATAAAATATTAGAATATTTATATTCCTATTAAGAAAGTTATAATTTTAGAACTTCTAATTCTACTAATAGCATTTATATTATGTTAAACTTTTATTTCTATAGTATATATAATACCTAATTTTTTCGTAATTAAAATGGATTAGTCCTTGAAATGTTTATAAATTACAAAATTTTATTTGCTTCTTCACAGCAACGCTTTAATTATAAGCTATATTAACTTAAATAATAAATAAAATAATTAAAATTCAAATAATAAATCTTACTAAATATATAGAAATATTATAATAATAATAATTGTTACTTAATTTTCTTAAATTAATTAATTTTGAATAAACTCCTAATCCCCCCATCTTTTCTCTTCACCCTTTATCAATTAATTTATTAATATTTATTGAGTATACTAAAGAAAAATTAATAATATGTTGGGAAGAAAAATAATTTATAAACCATATACTATTTAAAAATCTATTAAAAATATTATTTTTGATATTAATTATTAAAAATAATTTAATAAAAGAATATCTAATAACTAAAGATACAATAATTAACAAAAGAATAATAATTTTTCTATAAAAATTTAAGATAATATATATAGGGGAATCTAATAATAATCAAGATATTAAACTACCAGAAAAAATGGAGAGAAAAAAAAGTATTCCTAAAGGTAATAATAATAAATTTCTTCCTAACCTTATTCTTAGTGAATTAAAACAAAGAGAATTTGTATAAATTATATAAATAACTCGAACTCTGTATATAATTGTTAGTATACTCCCTAAATATAGTATAATTATAACAAAAATTCTATAATTATTTATAAAAATAAATTCAATAATTAAATCTTTAGAATAAAATCCTCTAAGAAAAAATATACCCCCCAATGTTATAAAAGTATAAATTATTAAAATTCTTAAAAAATTAGATTTATAAAGTTTTGTCCTTATAAAACGTATATCTTGGTATCCTCTATAACCATGCATTAAAACCCCCACGCATAAAAATATTAATGACTTAAAAGTTGCATGAGTAATTAAATGAAAATAAGCTATATCATATATACCTAAAGAAACAGCTAATATTATTAAACTTAATTGGCTTAAAGTAGATAAAGCAACAATTTTTTTTAAGTCATTTTCATATATTGCGCTTAAACCGGATATTAATATTGTAATTAAACATCTGTATAACAAAATTGTATTAAAATTTATAAATTTTAAACAATCTCTATAACGAATTAATAAATATACTCCTGCAGTTACTAATGTTGAAGAATGTACTAAAGAAGAAACTGGGGTAGGGGCAGCTATAGCTGCCGGTAATCAAGCTGAAAAAGGAAATTGAGCTCTTTTAGTTATACAAGCTAATAAAATTAAAATCATAAAATATATATATTTATTGTCTAAATAAATTATATAAATATAATTGTAACTTATTATATCATATATTATACATAAACCTAAAATTAAAAATCCATCCCCTAAACGATTTGATAAAATAGTTAGCACCCCCCCAGCTAATGAACTTTTATTTTGATAAAAAATTACTAACAAAAATGATACTAACCCTAACCCATCTCATCCTAACAACAAAAAAATTATATTCCTTCTATAAATTAATAAAATTATAGAAATTACAAATAACAATATTAAAATAATAAATCGATTTATTATTTTTGTCCCCTCTATATAATATTCAGAAAATAAAATAATTGAGCTTGAAATATATATTACAATAAAAGAAAAAAATAAAGAATAAAAATCTATTATTAAAATAATTTTTATATCTATAGATATAATTTTAATAATACTTCATTCTAAAATTAAATTTATAGATATAAATTTAAATACTAATCTCAAGATTAAAAATAAAATTCCAAAAAAAAATATAATTATTCTAATAATTTTTAATATATAATATTTTAAATAAAGCACAGTATAAATTATTGACTAATTCTATGACTCCACAAATCATTATTTTATATAAACTATTTATACTTTAATAAATAAAATAAAAGATTTCTCTTTTCATAATATATAAATTTAATGGCACCAAATGTAATAGCACAACAACTAATTCACGTAACCTATTATTATTAAATGAATAAGCTAAATTAATTTTTCCATGCCTAGTTATATAATATAAATATAATGTGTAACAAGAACAAATAAATATATATAAAATTAATAAAATAAATATCAAAAACCTTCATTTTAATAGCCTAATAAATAAATTAATTTCACTAAATAAATTTATACAAGGAGGAGCAGAAATATTATTTACTAATATAATAAATCATAAAACATTAAGTAAATAAGATAGATTAGATAACCCCTTAATAATTAGTATACTCCGGGTATTAAAACGTTCATATATAATATTGCCAATAAAAAATAATCCTGAAGAACATAATCCGTGCCCTAATATTAATATAATACCTCCTTGGATTCCTAAATAACTTAATGTTATTAACCCTCTAGTTATAACTCTTATATGTGCAACTGAAGAATAAGCAATTAATATTTTTAAATCCGTTTGATTTATACATACTAAAGCAGAATAGATACCCCCCATTATAATAAAACAAATAAAATAATATCTTATATTAATGTATATACATTTAAACAAAAAAATTATACGAATAATTCCATACCCTCCTAATTTTAATAAAACACCAGCTAATAATATTGATCCCACTAATGGCGCCTCAACATGAGCTTTTGGTAGTCATAAATGAAATATATAAATAGGTATTTTAACTAAAAAAGCAAACATTGTAACAACTATCCATATAATAATTAATCAATTATAGCCTAAGTAAAATAAATTTATAAATACTAAATAATTAATAAAAAGGCTATTAAAATAAGATATAAATAAAAATAAAGATATTAATAATGGTAAAGAAGCAAATAAAGTGTATAATATAATATATAACCCTGCCTGAATACGCTCAGGCTGATACCCCCAACCTAAAATTAGTATAAAAATTGGAATTAAAATACTTTCAAAACATAAATAAAATATTAAATAATCATTTACTAAAAAAGTTAAACTTAGTAATAAAATAAGTACATTATGAATATTTAAATATATTTTATTGCTATTATTTTTATTATTATCTTTTCTTAATAATATAAGTAACAAAATCCATAAACTTAGTATAATTAATAAGTACCTTAAATTATCTAAGTTTAATAATTGGTGATAAATAATTTTTATATTTATAAATCTATAAAATTCTCTAAAAAATATAATAATAAAAATTATATAATAAAATATTATAACCCTGTATATAAGTTTATATTTTACATTTATAGTATAAGGTATAATAATTAGACTAATTATTAGTATTAGTATTATTATCATTAATTATATAGTGAAAACAAATTTATTCTATCATTACTTCAAGTACGAATTAACTTAACTAATAAACTTAAACCTAAAGCCCCGTCACATACTGAGACTCTTAAATAATATAATCCTAATCTTAAATTTAAGTTTATTAAACTAAAATTAATTATTATTATTAAATAAATAAAAAGTATTAATATTTCTAAAATTAATAATATTATTAGAATATGCTTATGAAAATTAATGTATATATAAATACCTACTATAAAAATAAAAAGTATTATTATTTCTCACCTTAGTATAATGAAGCTCTAATAATTTAAGTAATAAAATAATGATTTTGTAAGTCATAAATGAAAATTTTTCTTAGAGCTCTCAAGTAAAAATAAAATTTACCTTTAATCTCCAAAATTAATATTCTTATTAAAATATTACTTGGATATAAAAATTTTATTATTTTCCTTAATATTAATAGTTATACTAACTCTTTTAATTAGCCACCCTTTGTTAATAGTTATTTTAATCCTATCAATTACTTTTAATATTAATATAATCATTTCTTTAATTTTAAATTTATCTTGAAATTCTTATATTCTTATTATCATTTTTTTGGGGGGTATATTAGTTCTATTCATTTATATTGCAAGAATTTCTTCCAACGAAAAATTTAAAAAACTAAATATCCGAGTATTAACACCTTTATTAATTTTACCTTTATATATATTTATTGAAACTCCTACATTATTTTCTGCAAATAATAATTTTATAGCTAGAATTTCTTCTATATATATAGCATCTATAATACACTTTACTTTATTAATTATATTTTATTTAATTATTACATTATTAATTTCAGTAAAAATTGCTGATAACAAATTTGGGCCTATCCGCCAAAAATAATGAAAATACCGTTACGAAAAAATAATAATTTAATTAAATTAATTAATAATATACTAATTGATTTACCAGTCCCTTCGAATATTAGGACATTTTGAAGATTTGGTTCCATACTAGGATTAATAATTATCATCCAAATTATTTCAGGGATTATTTTATCTATACATTATAGATGCAATATTGAAACAGCATTTTATTCAATATCCCACATTATACGTAATGTTAATATAGGGTGGATAATACGAATTATTCATGCTAATGGGGCATCTATATTCTTTATTTTAATATATATTCATATAATACGAGGTTTATATTATAAATCATATAACTTAAGTAATACATGGATAATTGGGGTATCTATTTTATTAATAAGAATAGCAACCGCTTTCTTAGGCTATGTCCTTCCCTGAGGTCAAATATCTTTTTGAGGAGCTACAGTTATTACTAATTTATTTTCAGCTATCCCATTAATTGGAAATATTATTGTTGAATGATTATGAGGCGGATTTTCTGTAAATAACCCTACCTTAACCCGATTTTACTCTTTACATTTCTTTTTACCTTTTGTTATTTTATTCCTAATTATTCTTCACTTCATATTTTTGCATGAAACAGGTTCTAATAACCCTTTAGGTACAAATAGTAGTATAGACAAAATTAATTTCCACCCTTTATTTTCTTCAAAAGACATAATTGGATTCTTAATTATAATAATCAGTTTAATAGTTATTATTTTAAATTATCCTATAACTCTTAATGACCCAGAAAATTTTATTCCCGCTAATTCTTTAGTAACCCCTGTTCATATCCAACCAGAATGATACTTTTTATTCGCTTATGCTATTTTACGTTCTATCCCTAACAAACTAGGAGGTGTAATTGCTTTATTTATATCTATCCTAATTTTTTATGTATTACCTCTAATAAATACAAATATTTTATCAAACAAAAATTATCCCCTAAATAAAATATTATTTTGAATATTTATAAATGTACTAATTATTCTTACATGAATAGGAGCTCTCCCTATTGAACAACCCTACGAAAATATCAGAATAATTTTTACCTTAATTTATTTTATATTTTTCTTAATTAATAATATTTTAACAAAATTATGAAATTTTATTATAAAAATTTAATCATTTAACTATAAATATAAGTATATATTTTGAAAATATATAAAAGAATAATTCTAATGGTTTATTCTTATTTTTAACCAATATATTATAATAAAAATATCTTTAAACCTAAAGAAAAAATAATTATATTTAAAGAAATTGGTAAATACACCTTTCATGATAAATTTATTAAATTATCATAACGAAATCGAGGTAAAGTTCCCCGAATCCACAAAAATATAAATACTAAAATTATAGTCTTTAAATAATAAAAATATGTTATACCCCCCAAAAATATAAGTCTAAATAATAAGCTTATAAACATAATAAATCTATACTCCCCAATAAAAATTAATGAAAATAAAATACCCCCATATTCAATATTAAAACCTGATACCAATTCTGATTCCCCCTCAGCAAAATCAAAAGGAGTCCGATTAGTCTCTGCTAAAGAAGAAGATATCCATATTATAGATAAAGGTAAAAATAAAAAAATTAATCATATATATTTTTGGTACTCAATTAATTTTTCTAAATCATAAGATCTAATCATAATTATAACTCTTAATAAAATTAGTATTAATCTTACTTCATAAGAAATAGTTTGAGCAACTGCTCGATAAGCCCCAAAAAAAGAATATTTAGAATTAGATCTCCACCCACAAAAAATTACACCATAAACTCTTAAACCCGTAATGCATATAAAAAATAAAAATCCAAAAAAAAAATCTACATAATGAAATTCTAAAGGAAATAGTAATCATTGAATTATGGACAAAATAAAAATTATTCTAGGAGAAATATAATATCCTAAATTTAATTTTAAAATTGGAGAAATAAATTCTTTAGAAAATAATTTTAACCCATCTGCAAAAGGTTGTGTTAAACCTATTAATCCTACCTTATTAGGCCCTTTTCGTATACCTAAATATCTCAAAATCTTTCGTTCAAATAAAGTTAAAAAAGCTACTCCTACTARCATAAATACTATAATAATTAGTATATTTAGTATTAAATCTATCATTTATTAAAAGAATATAAATTCATAAATAACGCTTAAAGTTATAGCACTAATCTGCCATTTTAATTAATTTTTCTAAATAAGATAAAACTTATACTAAGATTCTAATTCTTATGCAATTACTCTGCCAATTTAGAAATTATTATTATATAATAAAAATATAAACAAAAAATTTTTATTAATTAAGTCCTTTCGTACTATAATTAATTTATTACAAAATTAAAGATAAAAACTGACCTGGCTTACGCCGGTCTGAACTCAGATCATGTAAATATTTAATAGTCGAACAGACTATCTCATTAAGCATCTTCACCTAATAGAAAAATTTAATCCAACATCGAGGTCGCAATCTTTTTTATTAATAAGAACTCTACAAAAAAATAACGCTGTTACCCCCACAGTAATTTATTATAATTCTAAAAAATAGGATAATTAATAAAATATAATTCATTTTTATTAAAAAAAGATAATCTATTTATACCGCCCCAGTAAAATATATAATTCAAATAAATTAAGAATTAAATTATATATTGTAGTAGTATATTAAACTTGATGGGGTCTTTTCGTCCCTTAACATAATTCATGCTTTTTAACATAAAAATTAATTTTTAATAAAATTATTAATAAAGCTATTTTTACGTCAAACCATTCATTCCAGTCTTCAATTAAAAAACAAATGATTATGCTACCTTTGCACAGTCAAATTACTGCGGCCATTAAATTTATTAAATCATTGGGCAGGTACAACTTAATATTTAATATCATTAAGCCATGTTTTTGATAAACAGGCGAAAAATCTAGTTGCCGAATTCATAAATAAATATTATAAAACATAAAATTAATTAATTAAAAAAATTTATACTAATTTAAATATTATTTCAAAAAGAAAAATTAATTCATTTATTTTAAAAAATATAAAGCATACTATACAAATTAAAAGTTTATAAACTATTAAAATTAAAATTACTTTCAAATCCAAATTTATAATATATATTTAATAGCTTTTAAACTATATTATAAGCTTATCCCTACAATATTTAATATTTATTAAACATAAAATTTTAATTTATAACTTAATAATAATACTTAATTAAAAACTAGATAACATTAATTACGAATAACATATCATATCTAAATATAAATAAATAACTTTTTTGTCACAAAATTATTTAATATTTATATTTAGCTCAAAATAATTTCGAGAAAAAAATAATATTATTTTTTATTTATTTAACCCTGATACAAAAGGTACAAAGATTAATTTTTACTATTATTATATTATCAACTATTTCCATTACTGTACTATTAAACTATCAATTTTATTAATTTTTCTTATTATTATAATTAATATTTTAAAATAAATTTTTTAAAATAAAAATATCCTTATAATTTATTAATTTTTTAATAAAAATTTAAAAGCTTTGATCCGAACAAAATAAAATTTATTGTAAATAAATCACTTACCAAAAGTTTACTTTTACATTCTAAGTCAACTTTCCAGTTGACTTACTATGTTACGACTTATTTCATTTTAAGAAATTAATTTCACAATGAAAGCGACGGGCAATATGTACATAAATTAGTATATAATTCATAAATACTATTTAATTATTTATTACTAATAAATCCTCTTTCATATATTAAATTTCAAAACATAATCTACTATTATAAATAATAGTAACTCATTATAAACCTATACATAAACTACACCTTGACTTGATTTTATTAAAAAATTTACTAAGAAAATTAAAATTCAATAAAAATTTTCATAAACAACGGTATATAAATTGATTAACAAATATAGGAAAAATTAAACGTGGATTATCGATTACAAAACAAGTTCCTCTAATTAAATAATTTACCGCCAAATCTTTTAAATTTAATGATATAACAAATACTAATTAAGCAAAACTAATTTAAATATATTTATACTAGGGTATCTAATCCTATTTTAATACATATATTTCAAAAATTTTTAAATTGCATAATCTAAAAAATTTTACCTCAACTTTATTTATAAAATAATATTAATAAATTAATTATTTTTTGCTTAAATAATTAATTTGAATCAAATGTATAACCGCAGTTGCTGGCACAATTTAAACTAATCCTCTATAAAATAACTTAATCTATAAATTTATAATTATATAATATAAAAAACTGCTTGAAATATATTTAAAAATAAATGCATGATAAATTTTTTTAAAAACTAATTAATTAATCAAAATCAAGTTACTTTTATATATAATTATATAAAACTATGTACTATAATTATTATCTATTGACTTATATTTTTATTTAATACCGCTAAATGCATAAATAATTTATTTTACTATACTAATATAGTTATCGAGGTATTATCTATTTTTTTAATAACTTAATTTAAGTTACTTTTATATATAATTATATAAAACTATGTACTATAATTATTATCTATTGACTTATATTTTTATTTAATACCGCTAAATGCATAAATAATTTATTTTACTATACTAATATAGTTATCGAGGTATTATCTATTTTTTTAATAACTTAATTTAAGTTACTTTTATATATAATTATATAAAACTATGTACTATAATTATTATCTATTGACTTATATTTTTATTTAATACCGCTAAATGCATAAATAATTTATTTTATATATTAATATATATATAATTAATATACCTACCTAAAGGTAGGTATTATATAATAATATAGATATGTACATTAATATATATATATTAATATATAAATATACTTTATTAATATATATAATATTAATATATAAGGGTATGTAATGTTAAATTAGTTGTAAATAAAAATAAATATATAAATATATATAAGTTATTCTTCTTGAGAAAATAGAGATATTATGGATATAGGTTAAATTGACTCATCTCTTATTAATGAAAAATTATTATAATACTAAGTTATTTATGATAATATAAATAGTATATTAATATACATATAATTAATATACCTACCTAAAGGTAGGTATTATATAATAATATAGATATGTACATTAATATATATATATTAATATCTAAAGTATATATTATAAGTAAACAAAACTTTAACTTTTTATATTTACTAAATTTTATTTACAAGGATATTTATATAATCCATTTTTTTCTATAAAAAACTTATTAAAATTAGTATAAGTATTTAAATTAATAAATTAAAACTTAATTCTATAATAATGTTTATAAATTATAAATTTTAAAGGTTTCTATGCTAAAATTAATGCAAAAAAGTTTACATAGTTCACTTTTATACATAAGAATTCAAAAGTATTTATCAGTGTTAGGGCACTATTAAATTTGAATTAATAAGTTATAAAAATAATATTATAATAATACACATAAATTATAAATTTAAAAGGATTTTAAGCTAAAATAAGGAAAAAGAAATTTACATAGTTCACTTTTATATATAAGAATTCAATAAAAAAATTGAAAATATTTTAACAAATTGCCTGATTAAAGGATTATTTTGATGAAATAAATTATACAAGCACCCCTGTATTTGTTACTTAAAAAGTAAGCTAATAAAGCTTTTGGGTTCATACCTCAACTATAGAATTAATTCTCTTTTTAAAAATTATATATTTTTAAAAGTAAATTATAAGCTTGAATTAGTTCCTATAAAAATTATATGCAACAAAAT